CTTTTCTTCATATTTCAACTTTTATGATATGAATAGAAAGTTTCTTTCTTTGCTACAGCTGATAAAAATCGTTGTTTTAGACGATGCATATGTAGAAAGCCCTTTTTTTGTTTTTCTTTTTTGACTTCTATAGTGAAGATAGTCGCACGTAATGACAGATCACGGCCATATTATTAAAAGCTTGTGGTAAGAATGGATTTCGTTCTAGTGCTCGAAAATAATATTCCAAAGCTTTAGTATGTTCTCCATTACTTGTATGGATAAGACCTATATTATAGAGTATATAACTTCGATCATAAGGATCAATTTCTAGTCGCATAGCTTCATAATAATTCTGTAAAGCTTCTGCATAATTTCCTTCGGATTGAGCTGACATTCGTTACGGTCGCCATTCAATTAAAAAAATCTCCGTTCCAGAACCGTACGTGAGATTTTCACCTCATACGGCTCCTCCCTTATGTGCATAAGGAGAATATACATGAAATCAAAAAGATGAAAATATTCTCATTATGGACTGAGCAGGGCTAGTGTTTTTACAAGAAATATCTAGCCAACCTTCCTGCAAGAGATCTTTTCTTAACATCAAGACTAGATAGAAATGAGAACTCGAGCAATTTCTTTGTTTTCAACGCCTCCTAATTTCCAGGAATTAGTCACTTCAAACAACCTTCGATGGTTATATTGGTATCCAAAGTACAAACGAGATGGATGTTTGTTGTCCCAACCATTATTTTAGTCCCGAGCCCAATAAAATAAGGAAAGGGGTCATTTCTAACAAGGTTTTTGTGTTGTTGATTCCTAGGTGTAGTGCTTCTTCCCTTATGCTGTCTGTTGGTACTAGTGGAGTAGGATTGTCCCATAATACAGAACCTCTAGGTGTAACCTTTCGCTCAATACTAGAATCGAAAATCGAAACATAGAATCTGAGGTTGCATTAATCGAGGATACACGACAGAAGGAATTGTTCTATTTCCAAACTTCACCTTCAACAAGCGTAGATTTCTTTCAAAAATTTTCCCGAATCACGTGTCTTTCTCGTAAGACCGAGAGAAATTCAATAAAATAAAAAAAGAATCAAATCACACCATCTCTGTAATAGGTAAATGCCTCCTTTTCTCCTGAAGTTGTCGGAATTATTTGCAATAAGATATTGGCTACAATTGAAAAGGTCTTATCAATAAAATTTCCATTTATCCGCGATCTAGGCATAGCCAGTAATCCATTTTCTAATTCTTCTCATTCCCTCTCGTGGGAAAATGATCCCACAAAGAAAAGAATTATACAGTACGAAATAACATAAAAATAGATTGATTTGCAAAAAAAAATTATGGGCTTTCTATTCCAATTGTTCCTTTTTGACAGGAATCAATAAGAAATAGTCCAACCCGGTTCGATTTCATCCTAATGTAGTAGTATACCAACGAAGCGAACTATTCTGATTTCGTTGAAGTTACAGATTAAAATAACTCAAGAAATTTTGGTTGAATTATGATACAAAGAGGAAAAAAGAATTCTATAGATGAAAATAGAAAAACCACCTCTTTATTTATCTTATATACAAAATGTTTTATCAATCTAGAATAGAGGGGTGAGGGAAGGGGTTTGTTGTTGAGAACTCTAAAGCCGGAAATAAATTTGAGAATTTGTAAGGTATGGAATCGTAGTCTATATAGAATTATGATAGAAAGGTATCCATTAACCCTAGTCTAAAAAACCTAGACCTATCAATCAGTTGATTCGTTCTAATTCATTGATTTAATCGAGTCGAATATAGTAGGAGTCGTTTTTGCAAACACGAACCCCCCCTTTTTCTAAAAATTACAAATAAAAAAAATGAGTAAGAAAATAATTGTCTTGGGGCCCCGAAAGATCTTTTTTTACTTTGATGAAAAATTTTCTATTTTTATTTGTAATTTTTATTTGTAAAATAATATATATATATAGTATATAGTTAAAATTGATTGGTCATACCCATCCAATAATCTAGAATCGAATATGAAGAACTCACTATTCACTGGGTTTTTGATTCCTAATCATTATGTAGGAGAGATGGCCGAGTGGTTCAAGGCGTAGCATTGGAACTGCTATGTAGGCTTTTGTTTACCGAGGGTTCGAATCCCTCTCTTTCCGCACCTTCACTTAATAGATCCGTTTTATTAAAAATACCGAGCAACGGAGACCTTTATTCCACCAGTTAAACCTTTCATTGATATAGATTCTCTATTCCCAATTGCCGCGACTAGGAAGAATACCGGAAAGAATATGAAAATAGCCCCTCTGGCTATGATACATAAATGAGATAAAATCGGAATCAAACTCGTATTTTGCTTACTTAACCTTAGGTTAATTTAATTTGATAAAAGGGAATAAAATTGCCCGAACCTCTGCTATTTTATTTGAGTTTAGGTTTAATTAAGTTTGACGAGAATAATACTCTACGACTAGCAATTCATTTATTTTTAAACCGACCCATTTACTATCTATTATTTGATTGACCAGT